CTTCAAAAGATCTATCATATTTTGATGGAGTAAATGATTTGATCAATGAATATTCGATTCGTTTTTCAACTTAGAATTGAATCACAACAATTATAGCTTTATTTTATTCTTCATCCTTTACTGTAGTTTCGATGGAGGGATTCCTTTATTAACACAACGAAACCAACTCCATTTTTTAGAACAGCTTCCATTGAGTCTCTGCACCTATCCGATTCTTTTTTATTATCGCTTTCTGAATCCTTGTTTGTTTTCAGAAAACCGGATTTGGCTCAGGATTGCCCATTTTTTTTAATTCCAGGGTTTCTCTGAATTTGAAAGTTATCACTTGGTAGGTTTCCATACCAAGGCTCAATCCAATTAAGTCCGTAGCGTCTACCAATTTCGCCATATCCCCCCTTTGTGATTCGGATCTGATTAGAATACCGTACGATACCGTTTTCCCTTTTCTTTCATTTATATTATGCTGGAACTTTTGAATGCATTAGATAGCTCGATAGCGGTTCGCATATTGAGAACAAACCCCTTCCTTCTATTTGGTTTTCTTGTCTATCTTCTTTCATCTCTCTTGGAACCTCCTATTTGGTTCAATAAGAAAAGATTCTATTATATCTGCATCCATAATTCAATATAGATGGATACATACCCCATATATATAGTATATTTAATACCATCTTATCCATTATATTATATATAATTCTAGTATTTTATATAAGATAGTATTATTACACCTATATTCTATTTAACCATATATTTTCCTATTTATTTATATCATTTTTAGCGTGTAATTTTGAATACTTGAACGGTCGATTCTTTTGTTTTCGTATTAGTTTTTATCTTTATTATTATGTCTTATGTATTAATATTCTATTACATTCTATTATTCTATATATAGAATAATATAGAATATAGAATAATATAGAATAATAGAAATATAGAATTCTATTAAGATAAGAAGATTTTCATTTAATTAGTTTTCATTTAATTAGTAGGTTATAGTAATTTAATTACTAAATTAAATTTATCAGATTCGATTTAAAATTCTAACTAAATATATATAAATATAAAATAGAAAATTCAAAAAATATTATTTCTAAAAAATTATTACTAAACAATATAGAACTAACAAAATAGAATTCGATTAGGAAAATCAAATAGTAAACAAAAAATTTCAAATCTCATTTGAATTAAAAAAAACTTACTAGCTAATTAAAATATGATAAATCGATCAAAATTATATATTGCTATATTAATATATAGATAATATAACGATTAATTAGATTAATTGTTATATTAGAAGATTTAAGAACGAAGAGGTAATAGATAAAATCCCAGTAGTTTACTAAAATCCTATGGGTGTACAATTTATATTATGCGAGCCCGCTTAGCTCAGAGGTTAGAGCATCGCATTTGTAATGCGATGGTCATCGGTTCGACTCCGATAGCTGGCTTTTCTACATATGTTTGCTTTTTCTTTTTTACATTTTTCTTTTTTCGATAATTGGTAATGTAAAATCAAAGAAATTGAAAAGTTTTCTTCCCCTTTTCCAAAAAGGCACTAATCTATTAGCTCATAAGGACTTCCAATTAGAAAAAAAATGGAGGAGTTCGATCTATGTAGACCAAATCAATCAAGAAAAGAACCCTTATTTTTTTTTCTATTTTCTTATTTAATACATTTTCTATTAATCTATTTGTTTTCTATTAATATATTTTGCTATTTGTTTTCTATTAATATATTTTGCTATTTGTTTTCTATTAATATATTTTGGAAATAAATTTTTTATTATATAAAATATTATATATTATATATATAATTATATATAATATTAAGTTTAAGGTTAAGGCTGTGATATTGATACAATTCATCCAATTATTCTTTCGAATGATTCTTTAATTATTCTTTGTAGTACAATACTTCAATTTGTAGTACAATACTTCAATAAATTTCGATTCATTTTATTCTATTTAGATTTTCTTTTTTATTTTTTTACTATATTATCAATTATCATTTAGTTTAGTTTAATTTTAAATTGAGTTTTAGGTTTATGAAATTTCCTAAGGAGTCTTTATGTCGCGTTACAGAGGTCCTCGTTTCAAAAAAATACGTCGTCTGGGGGCTTTACCGGGACTAACTAGTAAAAAGCCTCGAGCTGGAAGCGATCTTCGAAACCAATTACGTCCCAATAAAAAATCTCAATATCGTATTCGTTTAGAAGAAAAACAAAAATTGCGCTTTCATTATGGTCTTACAGAAGAACAATTACTTAAATATGTCCGTATCGCCGGAAAAGCAAAAGGGTCAACAGGTCAGGTTTTACTACAATTACTTGAAATGCGGTTGGATAACATCCTTTTTCGATTAGGTATGGCTTCGACTATTCCTCAAGCCCGCCAATTGGTTAATCATAGACATATTTTCGTTAATGGTCGTATGGTAGATATACCAAGTTATCGCTGCAAACCCCGAGATATTATTACAGTAAGAGATGAACAAAAAAAATCTAAGTCTATGGTTCAAAATTATCTTGATTCATCCGCCCGTGAGGAATTGCCAAAACATTTGACTCTTGACCCATTCCAATCTAAAGGATCGGTCAATCAAATAATAGATAGTAAATGGGTCGGTTTGAAAATAAATGAATTGTTAGTTGTAGAATATTATTCTCGTCAGACTTAAACCTAACTAAACGAACTAGGGGGATTTTTATTCCTTGTCCATTCTTTCCAGTATTTTCTAGTATTTTCCATACCACAGAAATTTGGATTAGGACTCGAGAATCCATATCAAAGAAAGGCCTAACTGTTGGTGTTGAAATAATAGCGTCCATTGTTATTTGATTTGATATATTTCGGTCAATAACATTGGTGAATTGAGTGAAGGATACGGAAAGAGAGGGATTCGAACCCTCGGTAAACAAAAGCCTACATAGCAGTTCCAATGCTACGCCTTGAACCACTCGGCCATCTCTCCTACATAATGATTATGGTTTAGAAACCGAGTGAATAGTGATTCATTCATATTAGATTTTTAAATAGGTGCGTACACTCTATTTTAACTATAAAAAGAGAAGAACTTTGCCAAACCTTTATTTGAGGTTGAGGGATAAAGAATTTTTTTTGTGAAAAACTGTTCAAAACAATAAATAAGGGTATCTATTCATGTTTACGAAGACAGCATTCCCGACTTTATTTTCGAATATTTCTATCGGATTAAATCAATGAATTGGAAATGACTTCATTGATTGATCTATTTTTTTAGACTATGTTTAATGGCTACCTTTAGATCATGATTCCATTTAGTTTAAACTCTTATTCTATTTTCATAAAAATTCGAAAATTCCTTTCTAATTTTAGATCTTTCAACAAGAACCCTTTAACCCCATAGATTTATTCCAAATTCATGAAAGGCCCCAGAAATTTTTCGATTTCATTGTCTACCGTATACCCCTTATACACAACATAAAACGGGCGGTTATTCTATCCAATTTCATTTGGATAAAATCTTCCAATATTTCTTAGTTTTTATTGATTCCTGTCAAAAAAGAAACAATTTGAGTATGAGTAGACGTTTCATTTTAATGAGTCTGTTTTTATGTTATTTCGTACTGTAAAATCAAATTCCTTTGTTTGTGGGATTTTTTATTTTCTCATGAAAAGTAATTAAAAGAAATTATAGATAGAATGACTTTCTGCCTATGTCTAGATCTCGAATAAATGGAAATTTTATTGATAAGACCTTTTCAATTGTAGCCAATATCTTATTACGAATAATTCCGACAACTTCGGGCGAGAAAGAGGCATTCGCCTATTATCGAGATGGTGCGATTTGATTATTATTATTTTTTTTATTATTATTTTATAATTGAATTTAGTTATTTATTTTCTTTCTATCTTTTATTTTTTACCGCTCTTAGTAGAAAGACAGATTAATATTCTATTATTGGGGATAGAAAGAAAAAAATTAGTGAAATAAATCTACGCTTGTTGAAGGTGACGTTTGTAAATAAAACAAGCCCTTCTGTCGTGTATCCCCGATTAATGCAGCCTCAAATGCTTCAATTTTCGATTCTAGAGTATTGAGCGAAAGGTTACACCTATGGGTTAAGTCAAACCTACTCCACTAATACCAATAGGGGGCATAGAGGAAGAGGCACTACTGCTCGGAATCAACAACACGAAAACTTTGTTATAAATTCGCCCTTTTCCTTATTAGGATCGGGGCTAACAAGAATGGTTGGGACAACAAACATCCATCTCGTTCGTGTTTTGGATACCCGTATAACCATCGAAGACTGTTGATGTGACGAATTCCTGAAAATTAAGAGGCGTTTAAGACAAAGAAATTGCTGGAGTCACCCCCCTTTTTTTTATCTAGTACCAACATACTTGATGTTAAGGAAAGATATTTTATAAGAAGGTTGGCTAGAGATTTTTTGTAAAAACACCAGCCCCACTCGGTTTATAATGAGAATATTTCCATTTTTTTTTTGATTCCATGGACTATTCTCATTATGTACATAAAGGAGGAGCCGTATGAGATGAAAATCTCATGTACGGTTCTGAAACGGAGATTCGTTGAATCGAATGACGACCGTAACGGATGTCCGCTCAATCCGAAGGAAATTATGCAGAAGCTTTACAAAATTATTATGAAGCTATGCGATTAGAAATTGATCCCTATGATCGAAGTTATATACTCTATAACATAGGCCTTATCCACACAAGAAACGGAGAACATACAAAAGCTTTGGAATATTATTTTCGTGCACTAGAGCGGAACCCGTTCTTACCACAAGCTTTGAATAATATGGCCGTGATCTGTCATTACGTGCGACTATCTCCACTATAGAAATAAAAAGGGAAAAGAAAACAAGAGCAAATCTGTTAATAAATACTATAAAAATAGGCTTTCTACATATGTATCGTTTAAAACAATGATTTTTATCAGCTGTAGCAAAGAAATAAACTTCATAGAATTTGAAAAATGAATTTGAAGAAAT